GAACTGTTCATACGTTATTGGGTATAAATAAAGAATGTCCGTTTTTTATAATTTTGTCATCATCCAATTGTTTTGGAATAGGTCCATTCCGATTCAACGGTATAAAATATAATAAAGAATCAATTAAAAAAGATTCCCTAATCTCAATTAGGAATTCATTTGGTCCTTTAGGAACAGCCCTTCCAATTCAAATTGCACATTTTTTTTCATTTTACCATTTAATAACTCATAATCAAATTTTGGTAACTAATTATTTGCAACTTGACAATTTAAAAGAAACTTTTCAAATACTTAAATTTCAATATTCTTTAATGGATGAAAATGGAAGAATTTATAATCCCGACCCATGCAGTAACATCATTTTGAATTCATTCAAATTGAATTGGTATTTTCTTCATTCTAATTTTTGTGAAGAGACATCCACAAAAATTTATCTTGGACAATTTGTTTGTGAAAATGTATGTATAACCAAAAATGGACCGCACTTAAAATCTGGTCAAGTTCTAATTGTTCAATTTGATTCTGTAGTAATAAGATCGGCTAAGGCCTATTTGGCTACTCCAGGAGCAACAGTTCATGGTCATTATGGGGAAATAATTTATGAGGGCGATACATTAGTTACATTTATATATGAAAAATCAAGGTCTGGTGACATAACGCAAGGTCTCCCAAAAGTCGAACAGGTCTTAGAAGTTCGTTCGATTCATTCAATATCGATGAATCTAGCAAAAAGGATTGATGGTTGGAACGAACGTATAACAAGAATTCTTGGAATGCCTTGGGGATTCTTGATTGGAGCTGAGCTAACTATAGCGCAAAGTCGTATCTCTTTGGTTAATAAAATCCAAAAGGTTTATCGATCACAGGGGGTGCAGATCCATAATAGGCATATAGAAATTATTGTACGTCAAATAACATCAAAAGTATTGGTTTCAGAAAATGGGATGTCTAATGTTTTTTTACCCGGAGAACTAATTGGATTGTTTCGGGCAGAACGAACGGGGCGCACTTTAGAAGAAGCGATATGTTACCGAGCTACCTTATTGGGAATAACGAGAGCATCTCTGAATACTCAAAGTTTTATATCCGAAGCGAGTTTTCAAGAAACTGCTCGAGTTTTAGCAAAGGCGGCTCTCCGGGGCCGTATCGATTGGTTAAAAGGACTAAAGGAAAACGTTGTTCTGGGGGGAATGATACCCGTTGGTACCGGATTCAAGGGATTCGTACACCATTCAAGTCAACATAAGATCATTCCCTTGCAAACAAAAAAAAAGAATCTATTCGAGAAAGAAATGGGAGATATTTTGTTTTACCACAGAGAATTATTTGATTCTTGTCTTGCAAAGAATTTCTGTGATAGATCAAAACAACAATGATTTGGATTTAATAGAAGAAATTCATCTTTTTTCTATTTTATCTATTTGTTATGGTTCTTTAATTTAATAATAAAATAAAAAAAAAATTAAAAAAAGAACGAATAGAAAGGAATTAATGGTTTGGGTTGTATATAAATGGTCAATCCGCGGTAGAAAAGAAGGTTCCATTGGAACAATTATTTATTTTAGAATATTTCTTTATAAAAAAAAGAGAAAGTGAGGGGAGAAATGACAAGAAGATATTGGAACATCAATTTGGAAGAAATGATGGAAGCGGGAGTTCATTTTGGTCACGGAACTCGGAAATGGAATCCTAGAATGTCGCCTTATATCTCGGCAAAATGTAAAGGTATTCATATTCTAAATCTTACTAGAACTGCTCGTTTTTTATCAGAGGCTTGTGATTTAGTTTTTGATGCATCAAGTAAAGGGAAACAGTTTTTAATTGTTGGGACAAAAACTAAAGCAGCTGATTCAGTAGCACGGGCCGCAATAAGGGCTCGTTGTCATTATGTTAATAAAAAGTGGCTTGGGGGTATGTTAACGAATTGGTCCACGACAGAAACGAGACTTCAAAAATTCAGGGACTTGAGAATGGAACAAAAGGCAGGGAGACTTACTCGTCTTCCAAAGAGAGATGCAGCCGTGTTGAAGAGACAATTATCTCACTTGCAAACATATCTGGGTGGGATCAAATATATGACAGGGTTACCGGATATTGTAATCATCGTTGATCAACAAGAAGAATATACGGCCCTTCGAGAATGTATTACTTTGGGAATTCCAACGATTTGTTTAATCGATACAAATTGTGATCCGGATCTCGCGGATATTTCGATTCCGGCAAATGATGATGCTATAGCTTCAATTCGATTAATTCTTACCAAATTAGTATTTGCAATTTGTGAAGGCCGCTCTAGCTATATAAGAAATCCTTGATTCATAATAAAATAAAAAATTGACTTCCTAATAAACTCTATATCGGTTGCTAGATCCTGAATCTCAAAAACTAGTTAAAAATAACGGGGAATATTATGTAATTAATTAGTATCCTAAATAGAAAATTCTATTCTATTAATAAATAGAATTTTCTATTTGAAATGAAAGTGGATAGGTCGAGGAAGAGATGGTTGAATCAAAATAATTTTTTTTTTTAAGTTATATTTATGTCAGAGGACAATATGAATGTTCTATCATATTCAATCAATACACTAAAAGGATTATATGATATATCTGGTGTGGAAGTAGGCCAACATTTCTATTGGCAAATAGGGGGTTTCCAAATCCACGGTCAGGTATTGATAACTTCTTGGGTTGTAATTGCTATATTATTAGGTTCAGCTGCTATAGCTGTTCGAAGTCCACAAACCATTCCGACTGGTGGTCAAAATTTCTTTGAATATGTCCTTGAATTTATTCGAGACGTGAGCAAAACTCAAATTGGAGACGAATATCGCCCTTGGGTTCCCTTTATTGGGACTCTGTTTCTATTTATTTTTGTTTCGAATTGGTCAGGGGCTCTTTTACCTTGGAAAATCATACAGTTACCTCATGGGGAGTTAGCCGCACCCACGAATGATATAAATACGACTGTTGCTTTAGCTTTACTCACGTCAGTAGCCTATTTCTATGCGGGTCTTACAAAAAAAGGATTAGGTTATTTTGGTAAATATATTCAACCAACTCCAATTCTTTTACCCATTAACATCTTAGAAGATTTCACAAAACCTCTATCACTTAGTTTTCGACTTTTCGGAAATATATTAGCGGATGAATTAGTAGTTGTTGTTCTTGTTTCTTTAGTACCTTTAGTGGTTCCTATACCTGTCATGTTTCTTGGATTATTTACAAGTGGTATTCAGGCTCTTATTTTTGCAACTTTAGCTGCAGCTTATATAGGTGAATCCATGGAGGGCCATCATTGATTGGTTTTGTTTTATTTTAGGAAGAGTCTATCTTTTCGTTTAGATCCAGGTAATATATGTATATGTGTGGCTCAAGATACTCTATCAAGATAATAAATTTTATTTAGAGCGTAAAGATATACAAATATGTACAGTCTAACGGTAATAGAAAAAAAAAATGATATTTGAGAAAAAGCACTTTAGTACAAAGGGGGTGTCGCAGGTATGTGGAATCTAATGCCTATAATATTAAGTGAATTCTTGCCGATTCGATGTTTCGAGGAATGATTCGAAAATACGATTGAATTGAAAATAGAATAGGCGGTTTACTTTATGGAAGAAACATATGTATATTTTATATTAGATATTGACAAGTTATATATGAACTAATATTTAATTTGTCCTACTTTAATTTCAATGGAGATACTAACAGAAGTCTTTTGGTTTTGTTTAGGACTGCAAATTGCATGAATAAGAATAAACAGAGAAAAAGATCGAAGAATGATTCGAAAAAGAAAGATGAAGTCTTTCTATAATATTATTATTTCAATTTTCAATTCGGTTAGTTATTTCAACTGGATAAATATTAGCAATGGAATAATTAAGTCATAATGCATTGGTTGTGTATCATTAACCATTTCTTTTTTTTTTGTGAGGAATTTATCATGAATCCACTGATTTCTGCTGCTTCCGTTATTGCTGCTGGATTGGCTGTAGGGCTTGCTTCTATTGGACCTGGAGTTGGTCAAGGTACTGCTGCGGGACAAGCTGTCGAAGGTATTGCGAGACAGCCTGAAGCAGAGGGAAAAATACGAGGTACTTTATTACTTAGTTTAGCTTTTATGGAAGCTTTAACAATTTATGGATTGGTTGTAGCATTAGCGCTTTTATTTGCGAATCCTTTTGTTTAATCGAAGAAAAGGAAAATAAATATGAGAAACCTATATTTCTTTTATAGCCTTGGACTTACAGGTTGCTTTTTCACATTATAGTAAAATATAGCTCCTACGCAATTACTTATTTGTTGCAAACATAACCCCCGGGAAGGACCTATTTGAGAATGAAGAGTTAGTGTTATCCACTTGCTTTCTTCCTTCCCCTTCTTAGTTCAAAGAAGAAACAACAGGAGAGGTATTTCACAATTCCCATGAAACCTAGTACCTAATTAGTAATTCTATTCCAATAAATTAAATATTAGTCATTCTTATTGGGAATTAGGGAATTTCAATTAAAAAAAAAAATTCATTTCGAAACTCTTTTTTATTTAGAAGTAGCAAAAAAGTGAAATAATACAACGATTTTTTAGTTTATCTATAAGAGGAGATCATATGAAAAATGGAACCGATTCTTTCGTTTTCTTGGGTCACTGGCCATCCGCCGGGAGTTTCGGGTTTAATACCGATATTTTAGCAACAAATCTAATAAATCTCAGTGTAGTGTTTGGTGTATTGATCTTTTTTGGAAAGGGAGTGTGTGCGGGTTGTTTATTTCAAGAATAGGTTGGATTCAACCAACTGTACCTCTTTTTTGTTTCTAATTAGAGCGAAAGGTGCATGATTTCACGAATGACTTCTGAATCAATAAGTAAGAACCATAGCATTTCGTGATTTGTTGGTAAATATACTTTGATTCTCTATGAACCAATAATGTGAGACTATTAATATGGTTAAAACTTAAATTGTTTGAAGTCCAGGTACAGCGGGGTATTCTTTCTACCACT